CATCGTGATGTCTTATTTAAGGGGAACGTGTGGGCTATTTAGGCTTTATGGCCCTGAAGTAGGAACCAGATGTCGGATACAGTTCACTTTAGCTACCCCCAAGTGTTATGGGCCCGGAGCGAGGAGAGTAGCACTCTTGTGCGGGATATTGATTTCACGGAGGATGGTGATCAAGGGACCCCTATCTGAGGGGGGTCATCCATGGGGGCGAGAAGGGATTTGACTGTAATGTGCTATGTACGGTAAATGACTTTATGTGCTATGTACTGTCAAGGGTGGGTAGGTTTGTTGATATCCTAGTGGGTGTAAGGGCGTCTTTGGAGTTGTAGTTGATGTATGACAGTTGAAGGTTGATTGCTGTGCTTGCTTGTAAGCATGGGGGGGGGGGGTTGATGTGGATTAGGTTTTTATGTACTGCAGGTAGTCAAGTAATTATGGTACTGTACAATATTCATGGTGGCTGGCAGTAATGTACGAAATACATAGCGGTTGCTGATGGGTGAGTCAATACTTGGGTGGTACCCAAATCTGCTCCCCCATGAAAGAACAGAGAATAGTTTAAATTAGAATCTTAGCTTTGGGTGCTAATGGTGGAGTTAAAGACTTTTTCTCTGATTTGTCCTTGGAAAAAGGTTTTCATCTCCGGTTTACAAGACTGGTGTATTAGTTTATACTACAAGGACAGGCCCATTTGAGTATTTTGTTTTCAATTAGGGAGATGGTTGGTATTAGGATTAGGATTGTTGTGAAGTATAGTACGGATGCTACTTGTCCAATGATGATAAAAGGGTAGCTTACTGGTTGTCCTCCGATTCAGGTTAGAATGAGGAGGTCTGCGGCTAGGAGTCAATAAAGTGATTGGCTTAGTGGGCGAAATATTATGCTTTGTTGTTTGGATACATGAAGGATGGGGATTATTGCCAGGATGAGGATGGATAGTAGTAGGGCAAGGACGCCTCCTAGTTTGTTAGGGACGGATCGGAGAATTGTGTAGGCGAATAGGAAATATCATTCGGGCTTGATGTGGGGAGGGGTGTTTAAGGGGTTGGCTAGGGTATAATTGTCTGGGTCGCCTAGGAGGTCTGGTGAGAGTAGTGTTAATGTCATTAAGGAGAGAAGGAAGAGAAATAAGCCGAGGGCGTCTTTGATTGTGTAGTAAGGGTGGAAGGTGATTTTATCGGAATGGGAGGTGATTCCTAGGGGGTTGTTTGATCCTGTTTCGTGCAAGAATAGGAGGTGGAGTGCTGCTAGGGCTGCAATAATGAAGGGTAAGATAAAGTGAAAGGTAAAGAATCGTGTGAGGGTGGGACTGTCTACTGAGTAGCCTCCTCAGATTCACTGAACCAGGTCTGTCCCAATGTATGGGATGGCGGATAGTAGGTTTGTAATTACTGTGGCCCCTCAGAATGATATTTGGCCTCATGGGAGGACATAGCCTATGAAGGCTGTTGCTATAGTTGCAAGCAGGAGGATAATGCCGATGTTTCAGGTTTTTGAGTAGAGAAATGATCCGTAATATAGGCCTCGTCCGATGTGTAGGAAGAGGCAGATAAAGAATATTGAGGCGCCATTGGCGTGAAGGTAGCGGATGATTCAGCCATAATTTACGTCTCGAGTGATGTGGGCGATTGATGAAAAGGCGGTCGAGGCGTCTGGTGAGTAGTGCATGGCTAGGAATAGTCCTGTGGTGATTTGGAGGATCAGGCAGGCGCCAAGGAGTGAGCCGAAGTTTCATCATGCGGAGATGTTGGATGGGGTGGGGAGGTCGATGAATGAGTGGTTAATTAATTTTATTAGGGGGTTAATTTTGCGTATTGGGGTCATTGGTGTTCTTGTAGTTGAAATACAACGATGGTTTTTCATATCATTGGTCGTGGTTGTAGTCCGTGCGAGAATAATGATGTATGCTTTGTTTCTGTTGAGTGTGGGTTTAGTAATGGGGTTTGTGGGGTTTTCTTCTAAGCCTTCTCCTATTTATGGGGGTTTAGTATTGATTGTTAGCGGTGTGGTTGGGTGTGTTATTATTCTGAATTTTGGGGGAGGTTATATGGGTTTAATAGTTTTTTTAATTTATTTAGGGGGAATGATGGTTGTCTTTGGATATACTACAGCGATGGCTATTGAGGAGTATCCTGAGGCATGGGGGTCAGGGGTTGAGGTCTTGGTGAGTGTTTTAGTGGGGTTAGCGATGGAGGTAGGATTGGTGCTGTGGGTGAAAGAGTATGATGGGGTGGTGGTTGTGGTAAACTTTAATAGTGTAGGAAGCTGAATAATCTATGAAGGAGAGGGGTCAGGGTTGATTCGGGAGGATCCTATTGGTGCGGGGGCTTTGTATGATTATGGGCGTTGATTAGTAGTAGTTACTGGTTGAACATTGTTTGTTGGTGTATATGTTGTAATTGAGATTGCTCGGGGGAATAGGTTATATGATTAGGAGTAGGGTTAGGATGAGTGGGAAGAAGAAAGAGAGGAAGTAAAGTTTAATTATGCCTTTTTGGGTTGAGGTGGTGATGGAGGCGGAGATTTGGTGCTGTGAAATTGTTTTAGGTAATAGCTTTTCTAGTCAGGTTAGGTCTAGGAGGAGTAGGGGCAGGTTTTGGCTCGTAAGAAGGCCTAGATAGGGGATTGTGCGGTGTGTGATGCTAGGGTAGAACCCGAGTATGTTGGAGAAATAAAATGTGTATAGTGGGGTTTTTATTTTAAGTTTGTTGGTTAGGTAGTTGAGGTCTAGGGCTGTTAGAAGTCCTAGGAAAGTGACAGCGAGGGCTGCGAGTTTTAGGTAGAGGGGGATTGTTGTTTGGAAGGGGGATGCGGGGGAAATGTTGTTAGTAATGAGAAATCCTGCGAATAGGCTTCCGGCTGCTAGGCGTTTAATGGGGTTTAGTAGGGTAGGGTTATTTTCGTTAATGTTAGTGAGGGTGGGGAAGCGAGGTTGACCTGTTAGGGTGAGAAGAATTATTCGAGTGCTATAGGCGCTTGTCAGGGAGGTAGCGATGAGAGTAATAGATAGGGCTCAGGCGTTTGTGTATGATATGTTTGCGGTTTCGATGATGTGGTCTTTGGAGTAGAAACCTGTGAGGAAAGGTATTCCTGCTAATGCTAGGCTGCCAATGGTGAGGGAGGTTGAAGTGAGAGGTATGGTTTTGAGTAGTCCTCCTATTTTTCGAATATCTTGTTCATTGTTAAGGTTGTGGATGATGGACCCGGAGCATATAAATAGTATGGCTTTGAAGAAGGCGTGGGTACAGATGTGCAGGAATGCTAGGTGTGGTTGGTTGATGCCGATTGTAACTACTATGAGCCCTAGTTGACTTGAAGTGGAGAAGGCTACGATTTTTTTGATGTCATTTTGTGTAAGGGCGCAGACTGCTGCGAATAGAGTGGTGATAGCGCCTAAGCATAGTGTTAGAGTTTGGATTAGTGGGCTATTTTCTGCTAGGGGGTGGAAGCGGATGAGTAAGAAGACTCCTGCTACGACTATAGTGCTTGAGTGGAGTAGGGCTGAGACTGGGGTGGGGCCTTCTATGGCTGAGGGGAGTCAGGGGTGGAGACCTAATTGGGCTGATTTGCCTGCTGCTGCTAGGAGGAGGCCTAGTAGTGGGGTGAGGCTTGGATTAGCGTTTAGAAGGGCTATTTGTTGTGGGTCTCATGAGTTGGAGTGTAGGATAAATCATGCTAAGGCGAGGATGAAACCGATATCGCCGATGCGGTTGTATAGGATTGCTTGAATGGCTGCTGTGTTGGCATCTGCTCGGGCGTATCATCAACTGATGAGCAAGAAGGATATAATTCCTACGCCCTCTCAGCCGATGAACAGTTGGAATAGGTTGTTAGCGGTAACTAAGATTAGTATGGTAATTAGGAAAATGAGTAGATATTTGAAGAACTGATTAATGTTTGGGTCTGAGTTTATATATCACAGTGAGAATTCTATGATGGACCATGTAACGAACAATGCTACAGGGATGAATATTATGGAGAAGTAGTCTAGTTTGAAGCTTAGGGAGAGCTGGGTTGTTTGGGTTGTGGCTCAGTGTCAGTTCGAGATAATAACTTCTTGGTCTAGGCACATGAATATTGTTGTGGGGAAGAGACTAATAATAAAGGTGGATGCGACAATGGATTTTACATAATGGGGGTATGAGTTTTTTTTGTTAGGGTTAATGAGGGTGGTAAGGATGGGGGGAATTAGGGAAGTCAGGGTCAGGGTGGTTATAGTGGTGTGCATGGTTATTACTTTTATTTGGAGTTGCACCAAAATTTTTGGGGCCTAAGACCAATGGATAGCTGTTATCCTTTAAAAGTTGAGAAAGCCATGTTGTTAGACATGGGGGCATGAGTTAGCAGTTCTTGTGAGCTTTCTCGGTAAATAAGGGGTCGTGAGCCTCTGTTGTCAGATTCACAATCTGATGTTTTGGTTAAACTATATTTACAAGAGGAAAACCCGGTAATGATGTCGGGGTTGAGGGATAGGAGGAGAATGGGGGATAGGTGTATGAATATGAGGGTGTTTTCTCGTGTGAATGAGGGTTTTATGTTGTTAATGTGGTGGGTGAGTGAGCCCCATTGTGTTGTGGTAAATATGTAGAGGGAGTATAGGGCTGTGACTAGTATGTTGAGCCCTGTAAGTAGGAGAGTGATATTTGATCAGGAGAATGTGGTTACTAGCACAGAGAGTTCTCCCAGTAGGTTAATAGTGGGGGGTAAGGCGAGGTTAGCGAGGCTTGCTAGAAGTCATCAAAAAGCTATTAGTGGGAGTAGAGTTTGAAGTCCTTGAGAGAGGATTATGATGCGACTGTGGGTGCGTTCGTAGTTTGAGTTTGCTAGGCAGAATAGTAATGAGGATGTAAGTCCGTGGGCGATTATGAGAATGACTGCGCCGGTGAAGCTTCAGGGGGTTTGGATGAGAATGGCTGTTACTACGAGGGCTATGTGGCTGATTGAAGAATATGCAATGAGCGATTTTAGGTCTGTTTGTCGCAGGCAGATGGAGCTTGTTATAATTATGCCCCATAGGGATAGTACAAGGAAGGGGTAGGCTATATGTTTTGTCAGGGGGTTGAGAATGAGTGTGAGGCGTATTATACCATAGCCGCCTAGTTTTAAGAGTACAGCGGCAAGTACTATTGACCCAGCGATGGGGGCTTCGACATGGGCTTTAGGGAGTCATAAGTGGAGTCCGTAAAGGGGTATCTTTACTATAAAAGCTATTGTGTAAGCTAGTCATATTAAGTTGTTGGCTCAGGAGTTTGATAGTTCTTGGGCAGTGAGAGTGAGTAGTAGAATGTTTAGTGAGCCTAGGGTGTTGTGAGTGTAAATTAGTGCGATGAGTAGGGGAAGGGAGCCTACTAGGGTGTAGAATAGGAAGTATGTGCCTGCGTTCAGGCGTTCTGGCTGGTTGCCTCATCGGGTGATGATAGCCAAGGTGGGGATAAGTGTGGTTTCGAAGAAGATATAAAATATGATTAGTTCTGTGGCTGTGAATGTTATAATTAAGGAGATTTGTAGGGAGATTAGTATAGAGAGGTAGAGTTTTTTTCGTGATAGTGGTTCACTGGATAAGTGGCGTTGGCTTGCCATGATTGTGAGGGGTAGGAGTCAGGTAGTTAGTATTAGGAGGGGGGTTGTTAGGGGGTCGGAGGAAAAGGTTGGGGAGCAGCTAAATAGGTTGTTGTTGATTTGGTTAAAAAATAGTAGGGGGATGATGCTAATAATTAGGCTGTGGGTGGTTGTGTTGATTCAAATTATGTGTTTTTTGGAGAGTCATGTCAGTGGTAGTAATATAATTGTTGGGACGATTAGTTTTAGCATTGGAGTAGGCTTAGGTTATGTACGTAGTCTAGGCCATATGTGTTGGAGATTGAGACTAGTAGGGCTAGGCCTACCGCTGCTTCGCAGGCGGCAAAAACTAGTATGGCAATAGGCACAATATTGGCTAAGAGGGAGTGGGTGTTGAGGGTTATGAGAGTAGCTATAATGAACAGCGATAGTATTATTCCTTCTAGGCATAGTAGGGAGGATATGAGGTGTGAGCGATACACTAGTATTCCCAGAAGTGAGATGGTAAATGCTAGTATAATATTTATGTAAATGAGGGGCATTTGGTAAATATGATTATCATAATTTAATGAGTCGAAATCATTCGTTTTGTTTAAACTATATACCAATTCGGCTCAGTCTAATCCTTTTTGTAGTCATTCATAGGCCAGACTTAGGGCTAGGATGATGATTAATAAGAGGGATGACGTAACTATTAGTGGTAGATTAGTTGTTTGTAGGGCTCATGGTAAGGGTAAAAGGAGGGCAATTTCTAGGTCAAATAATAAGAAGGTAATAGCTACTAAGAAGAATTTTATGGAGAAAGGGACGCGGGCGGGGGATATAGGGTCGAAGCCGCACTCGTAAGGGGTGGATTTTTCTATGTAGCCGTTGAGTTGTGGTAGTCAAAATGTAATAATTATTAGTAGTAGGGCTAGGAGGGTGTTGATTATTAAAATTAAGGCGAAGTTTATTACTCTTTTTTGAATGTTGTCAAAACTAGTTAATTGGAAGTTAACGGTACTATTTATACTAAAAGAGTAAGACCCTCATCAATAGATGGAGACATACAGAAATAGTCAAACCACATCTACAAAATGCCAGTATCAGGCGGCGGCTTCGAAGCCAAAGTGATGTTTGGATGTAAAGTGAAATATTAGTTGACGGATGAAGCAGATAGTGAGGAAAGTTGAGCCAATAATGACGTGAAGTCCGTGGAAGCCTGTGGCTACAAAAAATGTTGAGCCGTAGATGCCGTCGGAAATGGTGAAGGGAGATTCGAAGTACTCTGAGGCTTGTAGGAGGGTAAAATAGAGACCCAGTAAAATTGTAATAAGCAGTGCTTGAATTATTTGGTTTCGGTTGTTTTCTATTAGACTATGGTGAGCTCAGGTGATTGATACTCCTGATGCGAGTAATACGGATGTGTTTAGGAGTGGGACTTCTAGGGGATTTAGCGGGGTGATGCCTGTTGGGGGCCAGTGCCCTCCTAGTTGGGGGGTAGGGGCTAGGCTGGAGTGGTAAAAGGCTCAGAAAAATCCTGCGAAGAAAAAAACTTCTGAGGTAATAAATAGGACTATCCCGTATCGAAGGCCTTTTTGGACAGGTGGTGTGTGGTGGCCTTGGTATGTGCTTTCTCGTGTTACATCGCGCCATCATTGGTATATGGTTAGTGTGTTGGTTAGTAAGCCTAGTATGAGGAGGGTTGTGGAGTGGAAGTGAAATCACATGGCTAGGCCGGAGGTCATTAGGAGGGCTGAGAGGGCCCCTGTTAGGGGTCATGGGCTGGGTTTTACTATATGATAGGCATGTGATTGGTGGGTCATTATGTGTTGTCGTGCAGGTAGAGGCTTACTAGAAGTGTGAAAACGTAGGCTTGGATTAAGGCGACAGCGATTTCTAGGATAGTCAGTAGAATTAGAATTGTGAAGATGATAAGTGTAGAGGGAAGGTTAATGGTTGATATTGCTAGGGTGGCGTTTCCAATTAGGTGCATGAGTAGGTGACCTGCAGTAATGTTAGCGGTTAGGCGTACGGCCAGGGCTACTGGTTGAATGAGTAGGCTGATGGTTTCGATAATAACTAGTATAGGGATAAGGGGTGTAGGTGTGCCTTGTGGTAAGAAGTGGGCTAGGGCATTTTTAATCTTAGAGCGAAAGCCTATAATCACTGCGCCCGCTCATAAGGGGATGGCCATGGCTAGGTTTATAGATAGTTGGGTGGTTGGTGTAAATGAGTGAGGCAGGAGTCCGAGGAGGTTAGTTGTGGTAATAAAAATGATTAAGGATACTAGTATAAGAGATCAGGTTCGTCCCTTAGTGTTGTGTATGGCTATCATTTGTTTTGAGGTTAGTTTGATTAGTCATTGTTGGGTGGTAATTAGTCGGTTGTTGATGAGATATTTGGAGGTGGGGATCAATAGAGGGGGAAATAGAATGATCAGTACTGCGGCGGGTAGGCCTAGGATTGTGGGGGCAATGAATGAAGCGAACAGATTTTCGTTCATTTTGGTTCTCAGGGTTTGTTATAGTTTTTTATTTTTATGGGCTTTGGTGAGGGAGGTAAGTGGTAATTTGTATTTAATATTTTTAGTTGGGTGATGAGGAATAGTGTAAGGAGTATGGGGATAATTATGGTGGGCCATACAGTAGTATTTAGTTGGGGCATCTCACTGTAAAGAGGTGCTGGTTCTCTTAATCTTTAACTTAAAAGGTTAATGCTAAGTTAGCTTTACAGTGGGCTCTAGAGGGGGTAGAGGGGGTGCTATAGGGTAAATACGGGCCCTATTTCAAAGATTTTTAGGGGAATTAATTCTAGGACGATGGGCATGAAACTGTGGTTTGCTCCACAGATTTCAGAGCATTGACCGTAGTATACCCCCGGTCGTGTAGCGGTGAAAGTGGTTTGGTTTAGACGTCCGGGAATTGCATCTGTTTTTAAGCCTAATGTGGGGACAGCTCATGAGTGTAAGACGTCTTGTGATGTAATTATTATACGAATGGGGGCTTCAACCGGGAGTACTACTCGATTGTCAACGTCAAGGAGTCGCAGGTCGCCTGGTTCTAGGAATAATGGGGGAAGTATGTAGGAGTTGAAGATTAGTCCGCCGTAGTCGGTGTACTCGTAGGTTCAGTACCATTGATGGCCAATTGATTTGATGGTAAAGGAGGGGTCGTTGACCTCGTCTGTTATGTAAAGGATGCGTAGGGATGGGAGGGCGATGAGGACTAGGATGATGGCGGGCAGGATAGTTCAGACGGTTTCTATTTCCTGAGCGTCTGAGATGCTAGTATTAGTTAGTTTTGTTGTGAGTGTTAGGAAAAGGGCATACAGGACTAGGAAGCAGATAAGGAAAATGATTATGAGGGCGTGATCATGAAAGATGATAAGCTCTTCTATGATAGGGGAAGTAGCGTCTTGTAGACCTACTTGCGCTGCATGTGCCATTAAGATATATAGGATTTAGCCTATAATTTAACTTTGACAAAGTTATGAAATGGTTTTTCTAATATCTTTTTGAAAAAGTCATGGAGGCCATGGGGTTGGCTTGAAACCAGCTTTGGGGGGTTCGATTCCTTCCTTTTTTGTCTAGATTTTATGTATACGGGCTCTTCGAATGTGTGGTAGGGTGGGGGGCATCCATATAGTCACTCCAGGTTTATGGAGGGTTCTTCTACTATTAGGACTTTTCGCTTCGAAGCGAAGGCTTCTCAAATCATGAAAATTATTAATATTACTGCTGTTAGAGAAATGAATGAGCCTACAGATGATAGGATATTTCATGTGGTGTATGCATCGGGGTAGTCCGAGTAACGTCGGGGCATTCCGGATAGGCCGAGAAAGTGTTGTGGGAAGAAAGTTAGATTTACGCCGATGAATATGATAGTGAAATGGATTTTGGCGTAAGTTTGGTCTAGGGTGTAGCCGGAGAATAGGGGAAATCAGTGAATGAAGCCTCCTATGATGGCAAATACAGCTCCTATTGATAGGACATAGTGGAAGTGAGCTACAACGTAGTACGTGTCGTGTAGTACGATGTCTAGTGATGAGTTTGCTAATACAATGCCAGTCAGGCCACCTACGGTGAAAAGAAAGATGAATCCTAGGGCTCAGAGCACTGCAGCAGATCATTTCATATTGCTTCCGTGGAGTGTGGCGAGTCAGCTAAATACTTTGACGCCGGTGGGGATAGCGATGATTATGGTAGCGGAGGTGAAATATGCTCGTGTGTCTACGTCTATTCCTACTGTAAATATATGGTGTGCTCACACGATAAACCCTAGGAAGCCAATTGATATCATAGCTCAGACCATACCTATGTATCCAAATGGTTCTTTTTTTCCGGAGTAGTAAGTTACAATATGGGAGATTATTCCGAAGCCTGGTAGGATGAGAATATAAACTTCAGGGTGGCCGAAAAATCAGAATAGGTGTTGGTATAGAATGGGGTCTCCTCCTCCGGCGGGGTCGAAGAAGGTGGTGTTGAGGTTGCGGTCTGTTAGTAGTATAGTGATGCCAGCAGCTAGGACTGGGAGAGATAGGAGAAGTAGGACTGCTGTGATTAGGACGGATCAGACGAAAAGGGGCGTTTGGTATTGGGTTATGGCAGGGGGTTTTATATTAATAATTGTTGTGATGAAATTGATGGCCCCTAAGATAGAGGAGACACCTGCTAGGTGTAAGGAGAAGATGGTTAGGTCTACGGAGGCTCCAGGGTGGGAGTAGTTCCCTGCTAAGGGAGGGTAGACTGTTCAACCTGTTCCTGCGCCGGCTTCCACTATAGCAGATGCGAGCAGGAGTAGGAGAGAGGGAGGTAAGAGTCAGAAGCTTATATTGTTTATGCGGGGAAACGCCATATCGGGGGCACCGATTATTAAGGGAACTAGTCAGTTGCCAAAGCCCCCGATTATGATGGGTATTACTATGAAGAAGATTATTACAAATGCATGGGCTGTGACGATAACGTTGTAGATGTGGTCGTTACCTAGAAGGTTGCCTGGCTGGCCCAGTTCGGCTCGAATAAGGAGGCTTAGAGCTGTGCCTAGGACTCCAGCTCATGCGCCGAATAGTAGGTATAGTGTTCCAATGTCTTTGTGGTTTGTAGAGAATAGTCAACGGTCGGCGAACATCAGTGGGGGTGAGGTAAAATGGCTGAGTGAAGCATTGGACTGTAAATCTAAAGACAGGGGTTAAGCCTCTTTTTACCAGCTCTGAGGTGATTTTCATATTGAATTGCAAATTCGAAGAAGCAGCTTCAAACCTGCCGGGGCTTCTCCCGCCTTTTTTCCCGGCGGCGGGAGAAGTAGATTGAAGCCAGTTGATTAGGGTGCTTAGCTGTTAACTAAGTGTTTGTGGGTTTGAGTCCCATTGGTCTAGTAAGGGCTTAGCTTAATTAAAGTGGCTGATTTGCGTTCAGTTGATGCAGAGTGGGGTTTTGCAGTCCTTAGCTGTTGCAGAAATTAAGTATTGCAACTTACTGAGGGCTTTGAAGGCTCTTGGTCTGTATTTAACCTAAATTTCTATAAGACTATTAGTATAAAAGGGGAGATAGGTAGGAGTAGTGTGGTAAGGGTGATGAGTGTGGGGAGGAATGGGGTGGGTTTTGTATGTTCAAACTGTCATTTTATTTTTACGTTGTTAGATATAGGGAGTAGTGTGATTGAGGTGGAGTAGATTAGGCGTAGGTAGAAGTAGAGGTTAAGGAGGGTGATGGTGGCTATGATGGTGGGGATGATGAGGCTATTGTTTTTTGTGAATTCTTCGATAATGGCCCATTTGGGCAAAAAGCCGGTTAGCGGGGGCAGGCCTCCTAGGGAGAGGAGGGTGGATGGAATTAAGGGTGTTAGTCATGTTAGCTTGTTTCAGGTGCGAGATAGTAGTAGGGTCGTGGTGCTGGAGTTTAAGTTGAGTAGTAGGAATGCGGTAGTAGTTAGGATAATATAAATAGTTAAATTAAGAATGGTTATGTTAGGGTTGTACGGTAGAACTGCTATTATTCATCCTATGTGGGTAATTGAGGAGTATGCTAAGATTTTGCGTAGCTGGGTTTGGTTTAATCCACCTCAACTGCCTGCTATGATGGATAAGATTGAAAGAGTGAGGAGGAGGCTTACGTTTAGTGAGGGAGAAATTTGGTATATGATTGAGATGGGGGCTAGTTTTTGTCATGTGAGAAGGAGCAGGCCGGATGTCAGAGGGGTGCCTTGGGTAACCTCTGGGACTCAGAAGTGAAAGGGGGCTATTCCTAGTTTTATTGCTATAGCCATTATGATTATTAATGATGAGTATTGATTGGTAGTATTGGTTATGGTTCATTGTCCGGAGAGTATATTGTTGAAGAGGATAGCTATTAGAAGGATTATGGATGCGGTTGCTTGCGTGAGGAAATACTTGATGGCAGCTTCTGTGGAACGAGGGTTTATTTTTTTGGTTAGAACTGGAATAAAAGCTAGCATGTTTATTTCTAGGCCCACTCAGGTAAAAAATCAGTGCGAGCTTAGTGCTGTGATGAGTGTGCCTGCAAAGATGGTAGAGTAGATGACGGGTTGGGCCAGGGGATTAATTAGTACGGGAAGGGTATAACCAACATTTTCGGGGTATGGGCCCGATAGCTTATTTAGCTGACCTTACTTTAGGATGGGGTGTGATAGGTGGCACGGAGAATTTTGGATTCTCAGGGATGGGTTCGATTCTCATAGTCCTAGAAATAAGGGGGTTTAAACTCCTATTATTTACTCTATCAAAGTAACTCTTTTATCAGACATATTTCTTAGGTTTGAGGGGGAATGCTGGAGATTGTAATGGGTATGGAGACATATCATATAAGTAGTGCTAGGGTGAGTGGTAGGAAGTTTTTTCATAGGAGGTGTATGAGTTGGTCGTAGCGGAATCGGGGGTATGCTGTTCGAATTCATAAGAACAGGGAGGTCAGAAGTAGGGTCTTGGTGACAAAATATGTTGTGTAGAGTTCAGGGGAGAGTGCGTTATATGTTGTTCCTAGGAAGATTGTAGTGGTGAGGGTGTTTATTATAATAATGTTTGTGTATTCGGCTATGAAGAATAGGGCGAAGGGGCCTGCGGCGTATTCGATGTTAAAGCCTGAGACTAGTTCGGATTCCCCTTCAGCAAGGTCGAAGGGGGTTCGGTTGGTCTCTGCTAGTGTGGAGATAAATCATATTATGGCCAAGGGTCATGATGGCAGGAGTAATCAGAGGTGTTCTTGTGCTGTGATAAGGGTGGAGAGGTTAAAGGAGCCACTTATTAGTAATGTTGATAGTAGAATGATGGCTAGGGTGACTTCATATGAGATTGTTTGGGCTACTGCTCGCAGTGCGCCGATCAGGGCGTAGTTTGAGTTTGATGCTCACCCTGATCAGAGGATTGAGTAAACGGCTAGGCTAGAGGTGGCTAGAATAAATAGGAGGCCTAGGTTGAGGTTAACCAGGGGGTTGGGTATGGGGAGGGGGGTTCATAGTAGAAGAGCGATGGTGAGAGCTAAGGTCGGGGCGGTGATGTAGAGGGTGATGGTGGATGTGGCGGGTTTTAGGGGTTCTTTGGTGAAGAGTTTTATGGCGTCAGCGAAGGGTTGTAGTAGCCCGTAGGGGCCTACAACGTTGGGACCTTTGCGTAGTTGCATATAGCCTAGAATTTTTCGTTCGGTAAGCATTAGGAATGCCATTGCGATTAGAATGGGTACAACGAGGAGTAGGAGGTTGGCCATGGGTGTGTTGTTAAGAAGAGGAATTGAACCTCTGACTGTAAAGTTTTAAGTTTTATGCGATTACCGGGCTCTGCCATCTTAACAAACCCTGTTCTTGGGTGGGTGTGGGTATAATACTAAGTTGAGATGATATCATTTACGGGGGAAGGCGCTTTGTGAAGTAGGCCTTATTTCTCTTGTCCTTTCGTACAGGGAGGAATTTGAAGTAGATAGAAACCGACCTGGATTACTCCGGTCTGAACTCAGATCACGTAGGACTTTAATCGTTGAACAAACGAACCTTTAATAGCGGCTGCACCATTGGGATGTCCTGATCCAACATCGAGGTCGTAAACCCTATTGTTGATATGGACTCTAGAATAGGATTGCGCTGTTATCCCTAGGGTAACTTGTTCCGTTGGTCAAGTTATTGGATCAATTGAGTATGGTAGTTCGCTTTGACTGGTGAGGTCTTAGCATGTACTGCTCGGAGGTTGGGTTGTGCTCCGAGGTCGCCCCAACCGAAATTTTTAATGCAGGTTTGGTAGTTTAGGACCTGTGGGTTTGTTAGGTACTGTTTGCATTAATAAATTAAAGCTCCATAGGGTCTTCTCGTCTTGCTGTGTTATGCCCGCCTCTTCACGGGCAGGTCAATTTCACTGGTTAAAAGTAAGAGACAGCTGAACCCTCGTGGAGCCATTCATACAGGTCCCTATTTAAGGAACAAGTGATTATGCTACCTTTGCACGGTTAGGGTACCGCGGCCGTTAAACATGTGTCACTGGGCAGGCGGTGCCTCTAATACTGGTAATGCTAGAGGTGATGTTTTTGGTAAACAGGCGGGGTAAGATTTGCCGAGTTCCTTTTACTTTTTTTAACCTTTCCTTATGAGCATGCCTGTGTTGGGTTGACAGTGAGGGTAATAATGACTTGTTGGTTGATTGTAGATATTGGGCTGTTAATTGTCAGTTCAGTGTTTTAATCTGACGCAGGCTTATGCGGAGGAGAATGTTTTCATGTTACTTATACTAACATTAGTTCTTCTATAGGGTGATAGATTGGTCCAATTGGGTGTGAGGAGTTCAGTTATATGTTTGGGATTTTTTAGGTAGTGGGTGTTGAGCTTGAACGCTTTCTTAATTGGTGGCTGCTTTTAGGCCTACTATGGGTGTTAAATTTTTTACTCTCTCTACAAGGTTTTTTCCTAGTGTCCAAAGAGCTGTTCCTCTTTGGACTAACAGTTAAATTTACAAGGGGATTTAGAGGGTTCTGTGGGTAAATTTAAAGTTGAACTAAGATTCTATCTTGGACAACCAGCTATCACCAGGCTCGGTAGGTTTGTCGCCTCTACCTATAAATCTTCCCACTATTTTGCTACATAGACGGGTGTGCTCTTTTAGCTGTTCTTAGGTAGCTCGTCTGGTTTCGGGGGTCTTAGCTTTGGCTCTCCTTGCAAAGTTATTTCTAGTTAATTCATTATGCAGAAGGTATAGGGGTTAGTCCTTGCTATATTATGCTTGGTTATAATTTTTCATCTTTCCCTTGCGGTACTACATCTATTGCGCCAGGTTTCAATTTCTATCGCCTATACTTTATTTGGGTAAATGGTTTGGCTAAGGTTGTTTGGTAGTAAGGTGGAGTGGGTTTGGGGCTAGGTTTAGCTCAGAGCGGTCAAGTTAAGTTGAAATCTCCTAAGTGTAAGTTGGGTGCTTTGTGTTAAGCTACACTCTGGTTCGTCCAAGTGCACTTTCCAGTACACTTACCATGTTACGACTTGTCTCCTCTATATAAATGCGTAGGGGTTTTAGTTAAATGTCCTTTGAAGTATACTTGAGGAGGGTGACGGGCGGTGTGTACGCGCTTCAGGGCCCTGTTCAACTAAGCACTCTACTCTCAGTTTACTGCTAAATCCACCTTCGACCCTTAGGTTTCATAAGGGCTATCGTAGTTTTCTGGGGTAGAAAATGTAGCCCATTTCTTGCCACCTCATGGGCTACACCTTGACCTAACGTCTTTACGTGGGTACTTGCGCTTACTTTGTAGCCTTCATCAGGGTTTGCTGAAGATGGCGGTATATAGGCTGAGCAAGAGGTGGTGAGGTTGATCGGGGTTTATCGATTACAGAACAGGCTCCTCTAGAGGGATATGAAGCACCGCCAGGTCCTTTGAGTTTTAAGCTGTGGCTCGTAGTGTTCTGGCGAGCAGTTTTGTTGATTTAACTGTTGAGGTTTAGGGCTAAGCATAGTGGGGTATCTAATCCCAGTTTGGGTCTTAGCTATTGTGTGTTCAGATATGTTAAAGCCACTTTCGTAGTTTATTTTGTGTCAACTGGAGTTTTTTACAACTCAGGTGAGTTTTAGCTTTATTGGGGAGGGGGTGATCTAAAACACTCTTTACGCCGGCTTCTATTGACTTGGGTTAATCGTGTGACCGCGGTGGCTGGCACGAAATTGACCAACCCTGGGGTTAGTATAGCTTAGTTAAACTTTCGTTTATTGCTAAAGGCTTATCACTGCTGTTTCCCGTGGGGGTGTGGCTAGGCTAAGCGTTTTGAGCTGCATTGTTGCGTGCTTGATGCTTGTCCCTTTTGATCGTGGTGATTTAGAGGGTGAACTCACTGGAATGGGGATGCTTGCATGTGTAATCTTACTAAGAGCTAATAGAAAGGCTAGGACCAAACCTATTTGTTTATGGGGTGATGTGAGCCCGTCTAAACATTTTCAGTGTATTGCTTTGAGGAGGTAAGCTACATAAACTGTGGGGGGTGTCTTTGGGGTTTGGTTGGCTCGGGGTATGGGGTTAGCAGCGGTGTGTGCTGGGTAGGATGGGCGGGGGTTGTATTGATGAGATTAGTAGTATGGGAGTGGGAGGGGAAAATAATGTGTTAGTTAGGGGGTGACTGTTAAAAGTGTATACCGCCAAAAGATAAAATTTGAAATCTGGTTAGGCTGGTGTTAGGGTTCTTTGTTTTTGGGGTTTGGCAGAGATGTGTTTAAGTGCTGTGGCCAGAAGCGGGGGAGGGGGGGTTTGGTGGAAATTTTTTGTTATGATGTCTGTGTGGAAAGCAGCTGTGCAGACATTTAGTCGTTATTATTATGTCCTACAAGCATTAATTAATTAACACACTTCAGTAAGTATGCTCGCCTGTAATATTGAACGTAGGTGCGATAAATAATGGAATGGGGCAGGAATCAAAGACAGATACTGCGACATAGGGTGCTCCGGCTCCAGCGTCTCGCAATGCTATCGCGTGCACACCCCCCAGACGAAAATACCAAATGCATGGAGAGCTCCCGTGAGTGGTTAATAGGGTGATAGACCTGTGATC